AGTAAAGTCAGCTAACTTTAAGCTAGTGGGTTCATACCCCAAAAATGAAATAATTTTTCCTTTACTAATTAATTTTAAAAATCTTATAAAATGAATAATCTTGATAACAATCATAATTTCATTTTCATCCAATTCCTGGTTTATTTTTTGATTAATAATAGAAATAAATCTTCTTTTTTTTGTCCCCATCATAAATTTTAAAAACAAAATTGACTCTAATTTAATAATCACTTATTTCATCATTCAATGTTTTTCCTCAACACTTTTTTTTATAAGAGCAATAAATTTTATTTATTCAAAAATACATATTTTTATATTAATTATTAATATTTCAATAATAATTAAATTAGCTTTAATTCCTTTCCATTTTTGACTCTCTTCTATTAGAGAAATAATCGAATTTCAAACACTTTTTTTTATTCTTACTTTTCAAAAAATAATTCCCATAATTATTTTAACACATTTTAAAACATCTATTTTAATTTTTTTTATCTCCATTTCTTCTATAATTGCTTCTTTATTAGCATTAAATTCAAAATCATTCAAAAAAATTCTTATTTTTTCTTCAATTTCTCACCAAGGATGAGTTATTTCAATAATTATTGCAGAAAGAAATTTCTGAGTTAGATATATAATTATTTATTCTTTTCTAATTTTAAAAATTTCAAACATATGTTTGAAATTTAAACTTAATTACGTTAGTATTTTCTTTGCAAAAAATAAATTTACTTCAAAAAAAATATCTATTATTTTTCTTATATTATCTCTTGGAGGTATACCTCCATTTTTAGGCTTTTTTATAAAATTAATTTCAATTATTATTTTAATTCAAAAAATAAACTTTTTATTAATTATCTTAATCATTTCATCCATAGTAAATATTTTTTTTTATATACAAATAATTTCTCCAATTTTATTTAATAATTTCTTTACAATTAAAAACTTTAATAAAAGATTATTTTTTAATAATTTATTTATAAATATGAATTTAATTCTTTCTATTTTTATGCTAAATATAATAATTTCATAAGATTTTAAGTTAAAAAAAACTATTTGCCTTCAAAGCAAAAATTATTTCCAAATAAATCTTAGTAAAAGGAAGACCCATAAATAAATTTACAATTTATCACCTAAAATTCAGTCATTTTACCGCGATGAATATATTCAACAAATCATAAAGACATTGGAACTATATATTTAATTTTTGGAAGATGAGCAGGTATAATTGGTTTATCAATAAGAATTCTAATTCGAATAGAATTAGGCCAACCTGGCACATTAATTGGTAATGATCAAATTTATAATGTAATTGTAACAGCTCATGCGTTTATTATAATTTTTTTTATAGTTATACCTATTATAATTGGGGGTTTTGGGAATTGATTAGTTCCCATTATACTAGGAGCTCCCGACATAGCATTCCCTCGAATAAATAACATAAGATTTTGGCTTCTTCCCCCATCTTTATGTCTTTTAATTAATTCATCTCTAGTAGAATCCGGAGCTGGTACAGGATGAACTGTTTATCCTCCTCTTTCTTCAAATCTTTCTCACTATGGTCCCTCTGTTGATATAGCTATTTTCTCATTACATCTCGCCGGTGCATCTTCAATTTTAGGATCTATTAATTTTATTACAACTATTATAAACATACGTTCTATTGGAATAACATTAGAACGTATCCCCTTATTTGTTTGATCAGTACTAATTACAACAATCCTTCTTCTTTTATCTCTTCCTGTTTTAGCAGGTGCCATTACTATATTATTAACTGATCGGAACTTCAACACATCATTTTTTGACCCATCAGGAGGGGGTGACCCAATTTTATATCAACATTTATTTTGATTTTTTGGCCATCCAGAAGTTTACATTTTAATTCTTCCTGGATTTGGTATAATTTCTCACATAATTTGTTTTCACACCGGTAAAAAAGAACCTTTCGGTAATTTAGGCATAATTTATGCAATATCGGCAATTGGATTGCTTGGATTTATTGTATGAGCTCATCATATATTCACCGTAGGTATAGATGTAGATACACGAGCTTACTTCACATCAGCCACAATAATCATTGCTGTGCCCACAGGTATTAAAATTTTCAGATGATTAGCTACTTTACACGGAACTAATATTAAATTCAATACCCCTATTATATGAAGACTTGGTTTTATTTTTCTATTTACAATTGGGGGTCTAACTGGAATTATATTAGCTAATTCTTCAATTGACATTATTCTTCATGACACTTACTACGTAGTAGCCCACTTTCATTATGTACTTTCAATAGGAGCAGTATTTGCTATTATAGGGGCAATCATTCATTGATTTCCACTTATATTTGGAATCAATTTCAATAGAATTTTAACTAAAAGTCAATTTACATTGACTTTTATTGGCGTAAATATAACCTTCTTTCCACAACATTTTTTAGGTTTAAGAGGTATGCCTCGACGATATTCAGATTATCCAGATTTTTTTTCAAAATGAAATTTCATTTCATCTATTGGATCAATTATTTCATTAACAGGAGTCATTTTAATAATTATTATTATTTGGATTTCAATTATTGAAAAAAAAATAATTTTATCTTCACTTTCTTCTTCTAGTTCAATTGAATGAATAATAAATTTTCCACCATCAGAACATACCTTTAGACAAAATAATATTATCATTAAATAATTAACTTATGATAACATGAGCCCAATTGTCATTTCCTGACATAAATTCCCCTATTATAGAACAAATAGCCTTTTTTCATGACCATTCAATAATAATTATTATTTCCATTACAATTATTACAATATATATAATTGCAAATATTATTATCAATTCATTTACAAGTCGATTTTTAATAGAAAGGCAAGAAATTGAAATTATTTGAACTCTAGTACCCGCCATTACATTAATTTTTATTGCTCTTCCATCCCTTCATCTACTTTACTTAACTGATGAAATTTTTCATCCACAAACTTCAGTAAAAATTATTGGCCATCAATGATATTGATCCTATGAATATTCAGACTTTAATAAAGAATTTGATTCATTCTTAATCCCAGATAATGATTTAAATTTAAATTCATTCCGATTACTAGAAACTGATAATAATCTTATAATTCCTTTTAACACAATAATTAAATTTTTAATTACATCTGCAGATGTAATTCACTCATGAACCGTCCCATCTCTTGGTATAAAAATTGATGCTGTTCCCGGTCGTTTAAATCAAACATTTACAATTGCTAATCGTCCAGGATTATTTTTTGGCCAATGTTCAGAAATTTGCGGTTCCAATCATAGATTTATACCAATTTCCATAGAAATTACAAATATACAAAATTTTATTAAATACATTTACTCTTACATTGAATGGCTGAATCACAAGCAATGGTCTCTTAAACCAATTTATAGTAAATTTTACTTTCAATGGAAAAACTAGTTAAAATATATAACAAAAGAATGTCATTCTTTAATTACTTAAAGTGTTTTTCTATTCCACAATTATTTCCAATAAATTGAATAATTTTAAGAATTTGAATATTAACTAACATAATTATTGTTATAATCAATATTTATTTTTTCAAGACCAAAAGTAGCCTACTTATTAAAAATAAAAAAACATTTTCCTTCAATTTTCTATCTTTTAAATGATAAATAATTTATTTTCTATTTTTGACCCATCAACATCCTCAATTTTCAGATTTAATTGAATAACTTTAAGCTTATGATTATTAATCATACCTGTTTCATTTTGAATTTCAAACTCTTTATTTTTAATTTCCTGAAAAATCCTTTTATTGAAGATTTTTCAGGAAATTAAAAATAACTTAATATTTAAAAAACAAAAAAATGTTATTTATCTTTTAAGATTATTTTGTATTTTAATGTTCAGAAACCTTTTAGGTCTCATGCCTTATGTATTTACACCTTCAAGACATTTAGTTTTTGCCATATTTTATGCATTTCCCCTTTGGATTAGATTAATAATTTTTAATGTTTTAAATAAATTTAACAAAACAATAAGACATTTGGTCCCCTTAGGCTCACCTATTCTATTAAGATTTTTTATAGTTTTTATTGAAACTGTAAGAAATTTAATTCGTCCTATTACTTTATCAATTCGATTGACAGCAAATATAATTAGAGGTCATTTATTAATTCATTTACTTTCATCAATAATAATAATACCTCTTTTTTTTTTTCTAATGTTTATTATCATAGTAATATTATTAATTTTAGAAACTGCTGTTGCAATAATTCAAAGTTTTGTATTTATAACCTTAATTTCTCTTTATATTAATGAAGTTTAAACAATAACTTATGATATTCCATCCTTTTCATTTAGTAGAAAAAAGACCCTGACCTTTAACTAGATCTATTTCAGCGTTCTCTTTAACTTTAGGATTTGTTAATTATTTTAACAACAAAAATATTACTTTAGTTATAATTGCAATTATAATTCTTATTTTTTCATCATTTCAATGATGGCGTGATATTTCACGAGAAGCCTCTCTTCAAGGTTTTCACACAAAATATGTGTTAAAAGGCCTGAAAATAGGAATAATTTTATTTATTATTTCAGAAATTTTTTTTTTTTTTTCTTTTTTTTGGGCTTTTTTTCATAGAAGGCTTACACCTACAATTGAAATTGGGGGTCAATGACCCCCAAAAAATATTATTCCTTTCAATCCTTTTGAAATTCCTCTTTTAAATTCAACTATTTTAATTTCATCAGGAATTTCAGTAACTTGATGTCATCATGCAGTAATAAATGGTAATTACAATATGTCTTTATTATCTTTAAAAATTACTGTAGGATTAGGCTTTTTATTTACATTTTTTCAAATTTTTGAATATTTTCAGGCCCAATTTTCTATTACTGATAGTATTTTTGGTTCTACATTTTTTTTAACTACTGGCTTTCACGGTATTCATGTTATTATTGGAACAATTTTTTTAATTGTTTCTTATTATCGAATTAAAATAAATTTAATTTCTCAAAATCATTTTTTTGGATTTGAAGCTTCAGCTTGATATTGACATTTTGTAGACGTTGTTTGATTATTTTTATATACTTTTATATATTGATGGGTTTCTTGTTTAATTAGTATAATAAAGTACATTTAATTTCCAATTAAAAGGTTTAATTAAAAATTAAACAATTTTATTTATTTGAATTGTTCCTGCAATTTCATTACTTATTTACTTAATTTTTGTGTTTTTGAAATTTAAAAATTTATTTTCAAAAGAAAAATTGTCTCCTTTTGAGTGTGGCTATGATCCTTTTTCCTTATCTCGTGTTCCTTTTTCATTAAAATTTTTTTTTATTGGTATTGTCTTTTTAGTTTTTGATGTTGAAATTATTATTATTCTTCCCTTTCCTATTCTTTTTTTAAATAAAAGCATTTCACTGTTTATTTCATTTATGATAATTAATATGTTAATTGTAATTGGCCTTTTTTTTGAATGAAAGAGAGGAATAATTGATTGAATAAAGTAAAGAAAAGTATTTAAAGTTAATAAAATCTAATTTGCAATTAGAAATTGATAATTCCTTTTCTGCGTTTTTAAAATAAAGCGATTAATTGCGTTCAGTTTCGGCCTGAATTTAGAATAATTTCTGTTTTTTAATAGAAGCTAAATTTAAGCTGTTCACTGTTAATGAATAATTTGAGTAAAATCCTATTAAGATCAAATTACAATAGGCTTCTAACCTAAAATTAATGAATTTTCATTTTGATCTTAATTTAAATGGTGTAAAAAACACATAACATTTTCATTGTTGGGTCTCTTTTTAGATTTAAATTCCAAAAATTGATGCAAAAACTGACTTCACTTATTTTAGCGAAGAAGAAAAAGAAAAAAAACAAAAAAATGGTTGTTGGTAAAATTGACTTTCATGCTATTATTATTAATTTATCATATCGGATCCGAACAAAGGTTCTTCGAATAACAATAAACATTAATATTAAAAATAAAACTACTATTCCATTAAAATTAACAAATCCCAACAATAAATAATTTGTTAATATACATACTAAAATAATTATTCCATATTCAGCTATAAAAATCATAGCAAATAATCATGAGGCATACTCAACATTAAATCCTGATACTAACTCTGACTCTCCTTCAGCTAAATCAAAAGGAGTTCGATTACATTCAGCTAGTATAATTGTTAGTCAAATTAATCCTATAATAGGAAAACTTATAATGATTATTAAATTTTTTTGTGTTAATAAAAATATGTTAACAGAAAATCTCTCTCTAATAAAGGAAAAACTAATTAAAATTATAGCCATTCTTACCTCATATGAAATAATTTGAGCAAATCCACGATAAGCTCCAATTAAAGAGTATTTAGAATTCGAAGATCATCCGCCTAATAAAATTGAATACCTTCTTATTCTTGAAATGCAAAGAAAAAAAATTAAAGTTATATTTAAATTAATTATATTTCTTTTATAATAAAAAATTATTCATAACATTAACATAATGGAAATTCTTAAAAGAGGAGAAATTAAATATAAGATATAATTTAAATAATATATTGAATTTATTTCATTTCTAAATAGTTTAATTGCATCTCTAAATGGTTGGAAAAGCCCATAAAAACCTGTTTTATTAGGCCCTTTACGGATTTGACAATATCCTATTACTTTTCGCTCTAACAAAGTAAAAAAAGCAATTCTAATAAGACCTATTATAATTAGAATTAAAAATATTAGTATATTTTGAATTACCAAAGGAACTAATTTTTCATACAGGAAGCTTAAATTCCTTGCACTTTTCTCTGCCACTTTGGTAATTCCAAAAATTGATGCAAAAACTGCTAGTTTATTCAAAATATAAAATAATTTTATATAAATATTCCTTTCGTACTAATTTATATTAAATATAAATTAAGATAGAAACCAACCTGATTCTCATCGGTTTAAACTCAGATCATGTAGGAGTTTAAAAGTTGAACAAACTTTTTATTTTAACTTCTTCATTAAAAAAATATCCTAATCCAACATCGAGGTCGCAAACTACTTTGTCAATATGAACTATCAAAAATTATTACGCTGTTATCCCTAGAGTATTTTTTCCAAACGGCCGTTATTAACGGTTCTTTTTTAAAAACTAAAAAAGTTTGTAATTTTAATTAATCGCCCCAATTAAAAAAACTTATTAATTCATATAGAATAATTAATTTTGTAAAATTCTTAGGGTCTTCTTGTCCATAATTTAAATTATTGTTTCTTCACAAATAAAAATAACTTCAATAATTAAGACCAAAAAAGTTATTTTCTGTATATTCATTCTTTTAGCATTCAATTAAAACCTTATTACAATACCTTTGTATAGTCAAAATACTACAGCAATTTAAAATTCATTGAGCAGAACTTATATTTATTTACCAGACTAAATAAAATGTTTTTATTAAACAGTCAGAAAATTTGTTTGCCTAGTTCGTTAGTCTTAATTAAATTGTAAATTGTCATTTAAAATTGTTTTTTTTTGCCTTTTTACTAATAATATCATTTTTGTAAACATTCTTAATTAAATGTTTTATTTTAAAAATAAATAAATATTATTAATTTCTTATTTAAGAATTTATAAAAATTGTAAGGAAAATTTTAATCCTTTTTTAAAATTTTAATCCTTTTTTAAAATGTTTTCTTTAGCTTATCCCAAAGAAAATGTTTTGTTTTTTTAAACAAAAAAAAAGAAAACAAAATAGTATTAAACTTTTTTTAAAAACTAGATATCTTAATTTTTGAAAAGAATTTCACTTCTAATTTTTTTTTTTATTCCTTATTGCAACAAGGATTAATAAGAAAATTAGATCAAATTATTTCGAGAAAAATAAATTTTTAATTTTTTTTGAAATTCCCTAATGCAAAAGGTAAATAAAAATTACTTTTAATCAAATATAATTGCTCCTTTTCAGTAAAATAAATTTTTATTATTTATATGTTTAAATATTTTAAAAAAAAAATTTTTGCCTTAAAAATATTTTTTAAAAAATGGTAAAATTACAAATTTTCATTGTAAATGAAACATCAGAAATTGATTTCATTTTTAAAACACTTTCCAGTATTTTAACTTTGTTACGACTTATCTTTTTATTAAAGAGCGACGGGCGATATGTACATATTCCAGAGCTTAATTCAATTTATCAATTCTATTAAAATATTTACTTTCAAATCCTAAAATTATTTTAAAATTCAAAATTCTAAAAAGAATTGTAATTCACTTCAGCCTTAGATTTATGCTGCACCTTGACTTAATTTTCTTTTTTCGAAAAATTTTAGTAATATTAACAAATTATTACTTTATATAGTGGTATACAAACTGATTTTACTAATCTAAGTAAGATTTAGGTGTTTTATCCATTAAAGAGCAAATTCCTCTGAAAAGCTTAGAATACCGCCATAACTTTTTGTTTTCGTAATTATTATTTAATAACAAATTATATTTCTTATAATAGGGTATCTAATCCTAGTTTAACTTAGAATTTTTTATTTTAAATTTTTAAAACAACAATTTAAAAATTTCACCTTTTTAAATTTTAACCTTTTAAAGTGTTTTTCTAAATTTATTGAATTGAAAAAAAAATTTTTTGTTTAACCGCTGCTGCTGGCACAAAATTAGCTAGTTTATTTATATAAATCTTAATAAATTTTTATTATTAAATAAAATATATTTTCTGTTTTATGTTTTTTAAAAACAACATAAAAAATTTATATTAATTTTTAATTTAACCAAATCTAATTAACATGTGTTTTAAAAAAAAAATTTTTTTTTTAAACACACAAAAAATGTCATTTTAGAAAAAAACTCCTGTCTATCGGTTATCTGGATACATAAAAGGAGGGTATGCTAAATTTTACTGGACTATTTTCCCATATTTACATCTATGCGGTCCAGTAAATGTGATAGCCGGTTGTCGCCCCTTATTTACAATAGATGTAATCATATTCTGCGAAGTAAAATGCCTGAATTTTAAGGATTATCTTGATAGGATAAATTATGTATTTTTTACTTTTACTATTAATAACTTTAATAATTAAATTTATTTCCTAAAAAATCAAAATTTTTTGTGCTTTTACACCAAAAGTTATTTGTTTTTAAAAATTATTTTTTTACATTTTCAATGTAATGTTTTAATTATAAACTATAAAAACTACATTCTTATTAAAACTAAAACAACAATTAAAAAAAGAATTTGTCTTAAACTTTTAATTTCAATTCATAAGTTTGTTAGGAAAATTATTCTAAAACTACTTTTAAATATTTTAGGCCCTAAACATTCTATTCATGTTCAGTCCGAAAATCTAAATTTTAAAAAATTTTTAAAAAATATTGTTATAACTATTCTAGTTATTACATCTAAAAATCAAATTTTGAAAAAAAAATCTAAATTTAAAAATTTTTTATTTTTGTAGTTTAATATAAGAATAATAAATATGAAAACTGCTAATATTATTATAATAATAGTTAAATTTTTTAACACTAAATTCACGTAAATTAGACTAAAATTTGGAATGGTAATTCATAATACAAAATTTCCTCTCACTAATACAATTATGCTAAGTACAAAAATTGGTACAAATATAAATGGTTCAAAATGTGGTGAAGTAATTGATAAATTTAAATTTCCTTTAATTAGAAGCACATACGTGATCCGCAAACAATAAAAAAACGTAGACATAATACCTGCTAAAAAAATAGCAATTATGAAAAGATTATTGTTTTTGAAAAAAAAAAATTCTACAATTAAATCTTTAGAATAAAATCCACCGATAAAAGGAAAACCTACAAGTGATAAAATTGAAATTATAAAACATCTTGAAATAAAAGGCCTAAATTTTAAAAAATTACCTAACATTCGAATGTCTTGAATTCCTTGAAAAGAATGAATTACGAAACCAGCGCACAAAAAAAGCATAGATTTAAAAATAGCATGCATTACTAAATGTAAAAAGGCTATTTCTATATAGCCAATTGATATAATAATTATTATTATTGATAACTGACTTAATGTAGAAAAAGCAATAATTTTTTTAAAATCAATTTCAAAAAAAGCATTAATTCCTGCTATTATTATAGTTAGAAGAGAAATTTTTAAAAGAGTCGTTGAAAAAATATTAAATTCAAATAAATATCTAAAACGTATTAAAATATAAACGCCTGCAGTTACCAGTGTTGAGGAATGAACTAAAGATGAGACAGGAGTTGGTGCCGCTATAGCAGCAGGAAGCCATGCAGAAAAAGGAATTTGAGCTCTTTTTGTTAAACCAGCTACTAAAATTAAAATTCCACAAATTAGTTCAATTTCTAAGTTCCTAAAAAAATCAAATGAGCCAAAACTAACAAAAAAAATCATTCTTAATACAATTATTACATCCCCTACTCGATTTCTAATAATTGTTATTATTCCTGAATTATATGAATTAATTCTCTGATAATGAATTACTAAACAATAAGATACTAAACCTAAGCCATCTCATCCTAAAACAATTATAAATATATTAGGTATTAAAATTAATAAAATTATTGAAAATACAAATAATAAAACAATTCAACAAAAAGAAAATTTATTTTTATCATTTTTTATGTAGCTGTTTCTGTACAACATTACTATTCTAGAAATTAATAAAACAATTATTCTGAACAAAATTCTAATTCAATCAAACAAAAAATACAATTTATAGTCAACATTATTAATTGAACATAAAAAATATTCTACAATAATTATAAAATTTTTATAAAAGAAAATTAATAAGAACATTCCAAAAATTATTCTTACTGTTACTAAAAATATACTTCAATGGATAAAAATTGTCTAATGAAAAAAATCATCTATAAATTCACAATTTATAATTTTATAATAAACTAATTAAACCTACATTCATTTACAAAAAAATAAAATTTTTAAAAATCATAAAATTATTGGAAGTAAATGCAAAAATAATAAATTATATTCTCGTAGTTCAATAGCTTTTAAAGATCAAACAACTCAGCCTCCTCCATGATTAATATATCTATATATATAAATAGAATAACATGCACTTATAAAAATAATTAATATAATAGCAGGAAAATAAAAAATTCTTATTTTTAAAATACTTAAACTAAGAAAAAATTCTCCTCATAAATTCATAGTTATAGGTGCAGATATATTAATAATACAAAATAAAAATCATCATAATACCAAAGACGGAAAAATCGCCTTTATTCCCTTAAACAATATGATCCTTCGGGTTGAAGTCCGTTCATAAATTAAATTAGCTAAACAAAATAAACCTGACCTACATAAACCATGACCAATTATTAAAAGAATAGCCCCTAATTTTCTATAAAAAGAAAATCTTAAAACTCCCCCTAATACTACACCTATATGACATACAGAAGAATACGCAATTAAAGATTTAATATCTACTTGATATAGACAAAACAAACTAATTACCACACCCCCCCACAATGATATAACAATAAAAATTTCACTAAACTTCATTAATTCAAATATTATAATATTTTTAAAACGGAAAATTCCATAAATGCCCAACTTTAGTAAAACACCGGCTAACATCATAGACCCTGAAATTGGAGCTTCAACATGAGCTTTTGGAAGTCATAAATGTATAAAGAATATAGGAATCTTTACTAGAAAGCCTAACAACAAAAATAGAAAACCAATACCAATTTTAAAGCTAATTCAATCTATATAAATATATATTACAGTAAAATTTACTGCATAAAAATATAATAATGAAATCAATAAAGGAAATGATCCAAAAATAGTATATATTAATATGTAGAAACCAGCCTGAAGACGTTCAGGTTGGTTTCCCCATCCAAAAATCAATATAATAATAGGGAATAAAACAGCTTCAAAAAAGAAATAAAAAATTAATAAATTTAATGTTGAAAAACAAATTATTAATAAAAATAACATTAAATTTACATAAAATAAAAATATCTTATTTAAAAAAGTTTTTGAAATATTTCTTGCTAAAATTATTAAAAATGAAATTCAAATTGATAGTAATATCAATATTATTCTTATTAAATCAACTCCAATTATTCTAGAAACTAAAAATCTTTCTAAACCAATTATTATTAAAACTATTAATATTGTTATTATTATTATAATAATAATTAACTGGCAAAAATTTATTAGAAAGGATAATCATACAATTGAAAATCTTAAGAAAATTACAACTAACATTTAATTAAATTTATAGAATTTACCATTTCATTTCCATAAAAATAATTTAACAGTACTAATAAACTCAATCCTAAGGATGCTTCACAAACAAGTCTAATTAAAAATAAGAAAACATTTATTATATTTATATAATTAAATACTAATATTATTAAAATTATTATTGACATATAAATAAACTCAATACTTATTAAAACTATAATTAAATGAAATCGGTTTAAAATTAATGAAAAAATTCCTACAATAAATAAAAATATCATTAACATAAGTTAAAATAATTTAATTAAAATATTGATTTTGTAAATCAATTTTGGAATTTTCCTTTTAACATCAGAAAAGAATCACTCACTTTAAATCTCCAAAATTTAAATACTTTAATTATACTATTTTCTGATATTAAAATTATTGCATTTTTAACAGTCATTCTTTCTTTTATAAACCATCCAATAAGAATATTAATTGCTGTAATTCTTCTTTCAATTTTAGTTTCAATAACTTGTTACTGAATAACAATATTTTCTTTACTTCCTCTTATTATTATTTTATTAATCCTAGGTGGAATGTTAATTATTTTTTTGTATATAATTAGCCTTTGCCCAAACAAGAAAATAAACTTTAAAATAAAATTTTTATTTGTCTTAATCCCATTAATTTTTATTAATTATTCTTTTTCTTTTTGAATAAAAATCTCTAATGACAATTTAACTAAAATTTTTAGATTCCCATTTTTAAATATACTAATAATAATAATAATTTATCTTTTCATTACATTAGCAGTTATTTTGAAAAATTTAAATTGAATTGCATGCCCTTTAAAAATAACCTATGATAAAAATATTAAGTCCATTTATTAATCTTCCTTCCCCAACCAACATTTCATACTTATGAAATTTTGGCTCTTTACTTGGCGTTTGTTTGATATCTCAAATTTTATCAGGATTATTTTTGGCAATAAATTTCTCAAGAGATATTTCAACGGCATTCTCAATAATTTCCCATATTCAACGAGATGTAAATAACGGATGAATAATTCGGTCTATTCACGCAAACGGAGCCTCCATTTTTTTTATTTTTGTTTATATTCACATTGGTCGAGGAGTTTATTACTCCTCATTTTTTTTCTGAAAAGTATGAATTTCAGGTCTTTTAATTATTTTTACCTTAATAGCCACAGCATTTTTAGGATATATTCTTCCCTGGGGTCAAATATCTTTCTGAGGAGCAACTGTAATTACAAATCTAATTTCAGCTATTCCTTATTTTGGCCAATCAATTACTTTTTGAATTTGAGGGGGATTTTCAGTTGATAACAATACTTTGATTCGCTTTTTTTCTTTACATTTCATTCTTCCTTTTATTTTAATAATATTATCAATAATTCATATTATTTTAATTCATGAAAAAGGATCATCGAACCCCCTAGGTATTAATATAAATATCGATAAAATTTCATTTCATCCATATTTTTCAATTAAAGACCTTTTAGGCATTTTATTTTTCATAATTCCTATTTTAATAATAATTTTTTTATTTCCTTATATAATAATGGATGCAGAAAATTTCAATATAGCTAACCCTATAATCACACCTCCCCATATTCAACCAGAATGATATTTTCTATTTGCTTACGCAATTCTACGGTCAATTCCTAACAAATTAGGAGGAGTTTTAGCATTAATTTTATCAATCGTAATCATTATAATCTTGCCAATTTTCTTAAAAAATAAAATTTCTTCATTTTATTTCAATAACTTCAAAAAATTAATTTTTTGAAGACTTGTTAATTTATTTTTATTGTTAACTTACTTAGGGGCCATACCAATTGAATATCCTTACGATTTTTTAAGAAAAACAATTACAATACTTTACTTTCTTACTTTTTTTTTTCTTGCCTTTCTGTAGACTTTTTAACTATATAAGTGTATATTTTGAAAATATAAAAAAGAGATTCCTCTAAAAGTCTTAACTCCAATTGAATTTAATTCATAAATAAATTCTAAATTTATTGCATTTTTCTGCCAAATTGGAAAAATTTTTTTAAATTTAAAAAAATTAAAGGGGCTGTTTTTTCCAAAAAAATTAAAAACTCCTGTCTATCGGTTATCTGGATACATAAAAGGAGGGTATGCTAAATTTTACTGGACTATTTTCCCATATTTTGAATAGGTACTGATTTTGAGCTAAATGAGACATCTATTTTTTTTCTCCGAATTTATTCATTAGTAGATGTGAGTTAGACTTAGTATGACCCTTTGTTACATCTATGCGGTCCAGTAAATGTGATAGCCGGTTGTCGCCCCTTATTTACAATAGATGTAATCATATTCTGCGAATAAAAAATCTTAATTTTAAAATTAAACTGCAAATTTAAAATAGAGAAAACTCTAAGATTTA